ATATATTTATTTGTATTAAATAATTAATAATATTCAATACTATTGAAAATACATTTGTACAATTCATATTAACAAAATAAAATTTCGAGAAAATAATCATCTAAGACGCCCTATTTGAAGCATCCCTGATGCAAATCAGTCAACATAAAAAGCAATATCTTTTGGATAGAAACCTAAAAAAAATACATAGAAGAACTTGCGTCCAATAGGATTTGAACCTATACCAAAGGTTTAGAAGACCTATGTCCTATCCATTAGACAATGGACGCTTTTTTTTTCACATTTCTTGCTTTTTGGCTTTTGGTTTGGTGTTCTTAAAAAGATGATATTTATGGGGATAGAATCTACGGAATTCTATATTCTATCTTAAAGATACACTCATAATAGAAAAATATTCTATTATGATAGAATATAGGATTAATGATATTGAATATCAAAATATTCTTTTTATATAGAATACTATATTAAGCGGGTAGCGGGAATCGAACCCGCATCGTTAGCTTGGAAGGCTAGGGGTTATAGTAGACGTTGATTCATCATTGTTAACGTCTCTAATTCAAAACCGAACATGAAACTTTGATTTCATTCGGCTCCTTTATGGATGTATGAATAAATATCAAGATTGAAATAAGACCTGAATGAAATCAAAAAATTGTTGAACCATAACATCTATGTCAGCTGTCTCTTTGAATGCATTCAAAGAGATTCGGCTTTCTAGACAATCCCCTCTGGAATATAGAATAAGGTATTCTAACAATATTCTCTTAGTTACTTCGTTCTCTATTTCTATTTGATGTAATAGAATCCTTAGGAAAAGTTTTTTTCTTTCTACCGAGCTAAAACTAAAAAAAGTTTAATGTCCTTCGGAAACTAAAGACATCCTTATTTAATAGATAAGCTATTTTGCTTTAATCTTTCTTCTTTCTATTTCTAGAATAATAGGGAAAGATTGAAGATTTAGTTACGATTCGAACTACACTTTTCTATCTTTATCCATGGATCCTTTATCCATACGCATAGTTATTGGGAGTCTTGATCCAATAAAACAAATTGTGTTTCGCTATTTGAAAATCCAATTTTAAAAATTTATCAAAAATTTGAACCTTGGACTCAAATCACGAGAATTTCGATTCTTCCTCGACTCCTTCTTAGTGAATTGATAGGTAAAGGAAAGGATTCAATCCTTAAAAAAAAAGTTTTTGTTCGGAATATGAAGCAAATCCGAGGGACCCCTTAACTCTAAAAGGGATTACTAAAACGAATCACACTTTTACCACTAAACTATACCCGCTACAATGCCATTATTGTGTATAAATAAATCTTTTGTCGAATAAGAAGGTAATCAGCGTAATCAGAATCAGAATAAGAGATAGAATCCGAAAATAATAATGAAAATGATAGCATAGGTGTGTTTTAGTTTTTTTATTAGACCTAATCGGGTTTATTTCAATAAATTAGTTAAAGAGGATTCCTAATTATTAATAACTCAATAACAAGTTTCTTTCAGTACAGTACCTCTATAAGAGGAGGGGGAAGAAAAAAGGAAGAAAATAAAGAATATTATTAATATTCGAATTAGATTATTAAGTCGATTCTAATTAATTTAATAATTAGAATAATAAATCAGGAAATAAAATAGAAGTCAATAATTCAAAAGACTAACGAAAAAAATGAAACTTTGATTCTAGGATATAGAATAGAATCAAAATTGTCCTTATATTGATATTTCATTCAATAAAAAGAATTTTGTTAAACATTTATTTGTAATATATATGATTTGGTACAAAAAAAGGCCTGGCTAGGTATGAACCAAGCCAGGATAAGAAACGAAACAATATATTTTGACAGAAGAAATATTTTTTATTTTCTTTCTTTTTTTGAAAGAATTCTTTCGACCCTTGTTTTTTCAATATCTATATAGATAAGATAGATTTTATCTAATGTGAATAGAATTCTAATCTAAAATCTAATTTTAATAAAGATAACGAGAAATAAGGAAAGAGAGGGGTTTTTTTTCTATCTTACTTTTGGAAAGTAAGATTCAAAATTTCAAATTGGGAGAGATGGCTGAGTGGACTAAAGCGTCGGATTGCTAATCCGTTGTATGAGTTTTTCGTACCGAGGGTTCGAATCCCTTTCTTTCCGTTTTTGTTGATGAATTGATATTTGATCTTTTTTTTTGAAATTCAAAAATGTACAATAAAGTCCTTTTTTTATTCGTCACGCCCGGGATTACGTCTTGGATCATTAGATAGGAATCCAAAGATAAAGAGAGAAACAAAGAATATCACTACTGTGTAAACAAAGAGTTTGAGAGTAAGCATTACACAATCTCCAAGCATTTTTTGAAAAAAAAAAGAGAGAGAATAGATTATCCTTTTTTCTACCACATATCCTATTTCGACACCAATAAACAAAACGGTTTCTAGAAAAAGAACTCAAAAATGTATTTGCAATAAAAGTGGGTTGATCTCAAAAAAAAAAAATTCTTTACTACCCCCTATTAGGGGGCTCAAAGGGGGGTTTCACTAAATCAAAGAATGAAATAAATTCAAAAGCAAAGTTTATAAAAAGAATCAGAATGAGAAAATAAATCCAATTATCAATCGTTTGAATCGAGGGTTCATATTATAAAGTTTATCGAATAATTATTAGCATTTTCTTTCTCGGATAAATAATGTCTATTACATTACTCAACATCTTATCGAAAACTTACAGCAGCTTGCCAAACAAAGGCTAATAGAAAAAACAGAAGGGGTATTACTGGCATAATATCTACGATAGGATTCAAAAAAGCGTAGGCCTCTGGCAATTTGACTACTAAAAAACTATTTGAATTCAAATAAAGGGTGAAATGAAAACAGAAGTAGATCAAACTAAAGATATTAAGCATAATAAACATTTTTTTCCTGTATTGAACTTGGAGATAATTTCATTTTGATTGAGTTTTAGTGGATATCTGTTAAAATAGAAAAAGAAAACTAAAAATTTTGATTTTGAAAATCAAACAGTTTTAAATTGGGTGAGTTTTCAAAATAAAAGAATAGAAGAAATCGTATTTTAGACAATATTTTAATTAAATTCTATCTAATGATCAATAAATTCATTTTTCTCTCGCGCTCTACGTGTCAAAATCCTCGGAACAATCGATTTTTTGATTGGAATTGACGAACAACCAGTACTAATACTAATGTTTATTAGTATTGATTGAACAGAAAGACAAATGGGGCGTGGCCAAGTGGTAAGGCAACGGGTTTTGGTCCCGCTATTCGGAGGTTCGAATCCTTCCGTCCCAGGGGATACCTTTTTCTATTTTATATCTAGAAAGAAAGAATATAGATATTTAGATATTTTGAGAATAACGAAAGATTGTCATAAATGGATCTGAATCAAGTTGTGATTTGGATAACATAGGAGCTATAGATTTCAAGAATTTGAAATCAATTTCAAACAAATTAACAACAGATTGAACCCCCCCGTCCCCCCCTTTATTCGATCTATACTCTTAGAATAGAGTATAGAGTAGTTAATATTATTATTACTTAAGTTAAGCTAAAAGAAATTAGTTAGTTGAAAAGCCTTAACCTCTCATATAACTATTATAACGATTAATAATCGAACACACTCATTTCAATACCTGGTCTAATACAAATTATATGAAATTAAGCAGATGAAATGAATAGAATAAGTTAGTAAGAAAAAATGTTATACATTATGTATTTTCTTTGAACCTTATTTTTAAGTATTTGATAAAAATATCAAAATCGAATTTTCAATGTATCAAAATGTATGGAATAATAAGTAATTCATAGATCCTATATTTCTATTTGATTCCCCTAATTTATATTTAGTTTATTTAACTAAGCGTTATTTAACCCGCTCAGTCAGCCGAAACTACTTGTAAAAGAAAATCATGAATTTTTTTGCTTTTTTATAAGTATTTGATCCTCTGAAGATGGAATGTGGATTCAATAACAAAAATTTATCAATTCCTAATATTTGATTTTCGAATCTTTCTGTTTCGATTTCGGATTGATAAATTGGTCTTTTTTCTTTAGAAAGAAAATAAAAAATAGCATATTGCAATTCATTCAATAAAATGAAAAAAGAAAAATTGGTATGAAATTTTATTTTTGCTATGACTTCGTAAAAAAAGCAGTCATTCATAGAAATTGAAAAAAATAAAATATGCATTCCTATGGAATAACTGTAACGAACGAACAAATGACTATTCGTGATTCCATAATTGAATCAATTACATACCAGTTAAAACCCGGGGGGATGTTATGGTAAAACTTCGTTTGAAACGATGTGGTAGAAAGCAACGTGCGGCTTGACAGACGGGATCGTCCGTGGATTCTTAGATCCACCATTTGAATTATAAATGTGCTCTTGGCTCGACATCTTTTGTTCTCTTACACCAGAACCAGAACCTTGGTTTTTTTTTTGGATTGTAGTGTAAGATAGTACGTGATGTAGCTCGAGTCGAAACTATTGATTCTTTTCTCAGGGGCAAGGAATCTAGGGTTAGTGCTAATTAATAAGTTTTAACAACTTTGTAAGTATAGTGATTTTTTTACGTGTGATACTCTCTTTTCTATGAATCTTTTATTTTTATAGAAAAAAAGCATAAAAGGGGGCATGTTGCTGCCATTTTCAAACGATTTTAAGTCACCGAAGTAATGTCTAAACCCAATGATTCACGGTAAAGATAAAGTATCTTGGAACAAGAAAATCCCCCTTTTTGATTTGTCTCGACAACTAGATTAAGAACGAAGGGTCAAAATCTATTTTGTTTTAATGGGGACAAAAAAAGATGGATTAGAGACTACTCAAAAAATGAAATGAATAGGCTTTTCTAATTTTCTTTTGAGCTATTTCATAGTTATCCAACTTGAGTTATGAGGAGAAAAATGTGTGTGTTTTTTTTTTCTATTGATATAAAATCAAATAATATTATTATTTTTGAATATTTCTTAATACTTAATATTAGTCTAATTTCTTTATGGATCTATTTGACCTTGTATATATAGACATCACTTCAATTTCTCGAGCCGTACGAGGCGAAAACTTCGTATACGTTTCTGGGGGGAGTTAGAGTTTGTCTACATCGATCCCAATGAGCTGTTTATCGAATTGTTGCAATCGATGGTCGATCCCGAAGAGAAGGAAAAGATCTGTGTAAAATGGGTTTTTATGATCCTATAAATAGTCAAACCTATTTGAATATTCCTGCTATTTTATATTTTCTTGAAAAGGGTGCTCAACCTACAGGAACTCTTTTTGATATTTTCAAAAGGGCGGGGGTTTTTTATAAATTTCGTAAGAAATTCAATTAATAAAAAAAAGGATAAGGGGGAAATTTTGATTTAGTTTTATAACTTTTTTCTAGTAGATCCCCCTCTCCCTCCCTCTTTTTGTTTCTTAACACTTTTTTTTACCATGTCTTTTTATATATTGACAAGAGTCTATTGAGCAAATATAATTCGATCGTGGATAAACGGATCCATTTCCTCGCTTTTTTTTTTACTTGAAAAGATTTTGCCTAGATTTTTGATTTCTTTTATTTTGATTTTTATCTGCAAAATATTCTCTTTTTTGACTCTTAAATAAATGGGAATTTATGAAATTAATAATAATTTCAGAATTGAAAATTTTCGATGGATTTTTGGCTAGTTTGATGTTTTGATTGTGTTGTTCAATTTTATCTCTTTAGTTTTTTATCCAACCAAACATTGCCAATTTTTTGTTCTTCGGGTTGCTAACTCAACGGTAGAGTACTCGGCTTTTAAGTGCGGCTAGCATCTTTTACACACTTCAATGAAGTAAGGGATTCATTCATACCTTTGGTAGACTTTGTAAGACCACGACTGATCCTGAAAGGAATGACTGGAAAAAACAGCATGTCGTATGAATAGAGAATTCTGAGAATGTTTCAGTTTTACTTTAACTGGATCGGTTCTAAAACTTGGGAGTGCGAAAAAATGAAATTAATTCAGAATCAGAATGGGGTCGAATGAATAAATGGATAGAGTTTTCCGACTTCAATTTCAGTTTTTATAAGGAAAAAGAGCAACGAGCTTTTGTTCTAAATTGGAATGATTACTCGATCTAATTAGACGTTAAAAATATATTAGTGCCCAGTACGGGGGAAGAATTCTACTTGAGTGCATGATTATAGTATCTTATCTATTTTCGTTTTTATTAATCAAATAAGTCCTAATTATTAGTTATGTCCTATTCTGGGTTGTACATAAATGTGTAGAAGAAGCAGCATATTGATAAATATATTGATTTTCAAAAATCAAAAGAGCGATTGGTTTGAAAAATAAAGGATTTCTAACCCATCTTGTTTTGTTATCCTAGAAACAAATATAAACTATTTAGATTGAAAGAGAGGATAGAGAGTCTGTTGATGAGTCTACCTGTCTCCGAGATATCTAGTATTTTCTTACTATAACGCTTTGTTTTGACTGCATCGCACTATATATATCGTTTCATAATCAATAAATGGACTACTTTCTGTTTCTTTTGATTCCAATCCAATTTCCAATGGATCAATTTCAAGGATATTTAGACCTAAATAGATCTTGGCAACACAACTTCCTATACCCACTCCTTTTTCAGGAGTATATTTATACACTTGCTCATCATGTTTTAAAGAGATCAATTAGATCTATTTGGTTAGAAAATGTGGGTTATGACAAAAGAATTAGTTCAATAATTGTTAAACGTTTAATTATTCGAATGTATCAACAGAATCCTTTGATTATTTTGGTGGATACTGATTCTAGACAAAATAGGTTTTTTGCTTTCAACAAGAATTTGTATTCGCAAATTCTATCCGAGGCATTTGCAGTCACTGTGGAAATTCCATTTTTTTTTCGATTATTCTTTTCCTTAGAAAGGAAAGAGGTAGATCAATTTCGTAATTTACGATCAATTCATTCAATATTTTCTTTTTTAGAGGACAAATTGTCCCATTTAGATTCTGTGTCAAATGTACTAATACCCTATCACATCCATCTAGAGATCTTGGTGCAAACCCTACGTTACTGGTTGAAGGATGCCTCTTCTTTGCATTTCTTACGTTTCTTTCTCTATGAGTATTGTAATTGGAATAGGTTTATTCTTCAAAAGAATTGGTTTTTGAAAAAAACCAATCCAAGATTTTTCTTGTTCCTATATAATTTTCATATATGTGAATACGAATCCATCTTTTTTTTTCTTCGTAATCAATCTTTTCATTTACGTTCAACATTTTCTGGATTCTTTTTTCAACGAATATATTTTTTTATAAAAATAAAAAATCTTGTCAAAGTATTTATTCATAATGAATTTCGGGACATCTTGGAGTTATGCAAAGATCCTTTTATGCATAAAGATCCTTTTATGCATTATGTTAGATATCAAGGAAAATCAATTCTTTCTTCAAATAATACGCCTATTCTGATTAATAAATGGAAATATTATTTTCTTCATTTATGGCAATATCATTAT